CATGCTTATTGGACTCTATTTATTAACAATCGGAAATCGTCGAGGTATTTGTGCAAATAGGTATAATCTATATAATAGTGGAAACTACCAAAAAAAAATAGTTGATAATCATAATAATAACTATAAGTATACGAGGGAAAAAGAACCCTATTTTTCTAGTTCCTATGATGCACTTGGAGCTTATCGACAGAAAAGAATCAGTTTAGATAGTCCTTTGTGGCTCCGATGGAGACGAGATCAACGTGTCATTGGTTCAAGAGAAGTTCCCATCGAAGTTCAATATGAATCTTTAGGTACTTATCATGAGATTTATGGGCACTATCTAATAGTAGGAAGTATAACAAAAGAAATCCGTTCTATATACATTCGAACTACTCTTGGTCATATTTCTTTTTATAGAGAATTAGAAGAAGCCATACAGGGTTTTTGTCGAGCCTACTCATACGCTATCTAATCTAATTTCTTAGATTAGGCGATGTTTGTGCCTAGTACCTAGGGTAATTCAGGTCTCCCAAATTTCACTAGTATTCTAATTTCTGAATTTCTGTGTGAATCAAGATTGAGGAAAGGAAGTTTTCGAATCATTGACTTGGGTCCATTGTCGAATCCTACTTAGCAGAAGAAATATAAGAGAAGAGGTACTTATGGCAGAACGGGCTGATCCGGTCTTTCACAATAAAGTGATAAATGGAACTGCTATGAAACGACTTATTAGGAGGTTAATCGATCATTTCGGAATGGCATATACATCACATATCTTGGATCAAATAAAAACTTTGGGTTTCCAGCAAGCCACTGCTACATCTATTTCATTAGGAATTGATGATCTTTTAACAATCCCTTCGAAGGGATGGTTAGTCCAAGACGCCGAACAACAAAGTTTTATTTTAGAGAAACACCATCATTATGGGAATGTACACGCGGTAGAAAAATTACGTCAATCCATTGAGATATGGTATGCTACAAGTGAATATTTGAGACAAGAAATGAATCCTAATTTTCGTATGACTGATCCTTCTAATCCAGTACATATAATGTCCTTTTCGGGAGCTAGAGGAAATGCATCTCAGATACATCAATTAGTGGGTATGAGAGGATTAATGTCGGATCCCCAAGGACAAATGATTGATTTACCCATTCAAAGCAATTTACGTGAAGGACTTTCTTTGACAGAATATATAATTTCCTGCTATGGAGCTCGCAAAGGAGTTGTAGATACTGCTGTACGAACATCAGATGCTGGATACCTCACACGTAGACTTGTTGAAGTAGTTCAACACATTATTATACGTAGAACAGATTGTGGTACTATCCGAGGTATTTCCGTGAGCCCTCAAAATGGTATGACAGAAAAAATTTTTGTCCAAACACTAATTGGTCGTGTATTAGCAGACGATATATATATTGGTTTGCGATGTCTTGCCACTCGAAATCAAGATATTGGGATTGGACTTATAAATCGATTCATAACCTTTCGAGCACAACCAATATATATTAGAACCCCCTTTACTTGCAGGAGTACATCTTGGATCTGCCAATTATGTTATGGTCGGAGTCCTACTCATGGTGACCTGGTCGAATTGGGGGAAGCTGTAGGTATTATTGCAGGTCAATCAATTGGGGAACCAGGGACTCAACTAACATTAAGAACTTTTCATACTGGTGGAGTATTCACAGGTGGTACTGCCGAGTATGTACGAGCTCCTTCTAATGGAAAAATAAAATTGAATGAGAATTTGGTTCATCCCATACGTACCCGTCATGGGCATCCCGCTTTTCTATGTTCTATGGACTTGTATGTAACTATTGAGAGTCGGGATATTCTACATAATGTAAATATTCCACTAAAGAGTTTGATTTTAGTTCAAAATAATCAATATGTAGAATCAGAACAAGTAATTGCTGAAATTCGTGCTGGAACGTCCACTTTTTATTTTAAAGAGAAGGTACGAAAACATATTTATTCTGAATCAGAGGGAGAAATGCACTGGAGTACTGATGTACACCATGCACCTGAATATACATATGGTAATGTTCATCTATTATTAAAAACAAGTCATTTATGGATATTAGCAGGAGGTTCGTGCAGATCTAGTATAGTGTCTTTTTCGCTCCACAAGGATCAAGATCAAATGAGTCCTCATGCTTTTTCTGTCGAAGAAAGATATATCTCTGATCTATCAATGACTAAAGGTCGAGTAAGATATAAATTGTTAGATACTTCTGATAAAAAAGATAAGAAAATTCTTGACTATTCAACAAGACCTGATCAAACCATATATAATGGTCATTGGAATATTATATATCCTTCTATTATCCAAGGGAATTCTTATTTTTTGGCGAAAAAGCGAAGAAATAGATTCATCATCCCATTACAATATGATCAAAAACGAGAGAATGAACTAATACCCTGTTTTGGTATTTCAATTGAAATACCAAAACAGGGTATTTTACGTAGAAATAGTATTCTTGCTTTTTTTGATGATCCACGATACAGAAGAAATAATTCGGGAATTACTAAATATGGGACCGTAGAGGTCAATTCAATTATCAAAAAAGAGGATTTGATTGAGTATAGAGGATCAAAAGAATTTATTCCGAAATACCAAATGAAAGTAGATCGTTTTTTTTTTATTCTCGAGGAAGTGCATATTTTACCTGGATCTTCATTGATAATGGTCCAGAACAATAGTATCATTGGAGTAGATACACAACTCGCTTTAAATACAAGAAGTCGAGTAGGCGGATTAGTCCGCCTGGAGAGAAAAAAAAAAAATATTGAACTAAAAATATTTTCTGGAGATATTTATTTTCCTGGAGAGGCAGATAAGATATCTAGGCACAGCGGCATTTTTATACCACCGAAAACAAAAAAAAAAAATTCTAAGGAATCAAAAAAATTGAAAAATTGGATCTATGTCCAACGGATCACACCCACAAAGAAAAAGTATTTTGTTTCGGTTCGACCCGTAGTCACATATGAAATAACTGATGGCATAAATTTAGCAACACTTTTTCCTCAAGATCTCTTGCGGGAAAAGGATAATGTCCAACTTAGAGTTGTCAATTATATCCTTTATGGAAATGGCAAGTCAATTCGAGGAATTTTTCACACAAGTATTCAATTAGTTCGCACTTGTTTAATATTGAATTGGGATCCAGAACAAAATGATTCTCCGAAAGAGATTCGTGCTTCCTTTATTGAGGTAAAGGGAAATGATCTGATTCGAAATTTCATGAGAATTGAGTTAGTAAAGTCCAGCATTTCGTATATCGGAAAAAGATATGATAGGGCAAGTTCAGGATTGATTTCCGATAATGGATTAGATCGTACAAATATAAATCCTTTTTACTGCAAGGTTAGTATTCAATTACTTACACAACATCAAGGTACTTTTGGTACATTGTTGAATCGAAATAAGGAATGCCAATCTTTGATAATTTTGTCATCATCCAATTGTTCTCGAGTTGGTCCATTCAATGGTTCGAAATATAACATGATAAAAGAATCGGATCCCATAATCTCAATTAAGGATTTGTTGTGTCCTTTGGGGACTATTGTCCCTAAAATGGTAAATTTATATTCATTTTACCATTTAATAACTTATAATCAGATTTTGTTAAAGAAATATTTGCTACTTGGTAATTTTCAACAGACTTTTCAAGTACTTCAAGTACTTAAATACTGTTTAATAGATGAAAATAGGAGGATTTATAATCCCGATCCATGCAGTAACATCATTTTGAATCCATTCCATTTGAATTGGCATTTTCTCCATCACGATTATTGGGAAGAGACATCTACAATAATTAGCCTTGGACAATTTTTTTGTGAAAATATATGTCTATTCAAATACAAACCGCACATAAAAAAATCTGGGCAAATTATAATTGTTGATGTTGACGCTTTAATTATAAGATCCGCTAAGCCCTATTTAGCCACTCCAGGAGCAACTATTCATGGCCATTATGGTAAAATATTTTACGAAGGAGATACATTAGTTACATTTATATATGAAAAATCAAGATCTGGTGACATAACACAAGGTCTTCCAAAAGTGGAACAAATCTTAGAAGTACGTTCGATTGATTCAATATCAATGAACCTTGAAAGGAGAGTTGAAGGTTGGAACAAAGGTATACCAAAAATTTTTGGAATCCCCTGGGGATTCTTGATTCAAGCCGAGCTAACCATAGCTCAAAGTCGTATCTCTTTGGTTAATAAAATCCAAAGGGTTTATCGATCTCAGGGGGTACAGATCCATAATAGACATATAGAGATTATTGTACGTCAAGTAACATCAAAGGTGTTGGTTTCAGAAGATGGAATGTCTAATGTTTTTTCACCTGGGGAATTAATTGGATTGTTGCGAGCGGAACGAGTGGGGCGCGCTTTGGACGAAGCGATCTCTTATCGCGCAATCCTATTGGGAATAACAAGGACATCTTTGAATACTCAAAGTTTCATATCCGAAGCAAGTTTTCAAGAAACCGCTCGAGTTTTAGCAAAAGCTGCTCTACGAGGTCGTATTGATTGGTTGAAAGGCCTGAAAGAGAATGTTGTTCTAGGTGGAATTATACCTGTTGGTACAGGATTCAAAAAATTAGTGCACCATTCAAGTAAGGACAAAAACTTTTATTTGGAAATCAAAAGAAAGAACCTATTTGACTTGAAAATAAAAGATCTTTTGTTACACCATAGAGAATTATTTTGTTCTTATGTACCAAACAATTTCCATGAGACATTAGAACAATCATTTACGCGATTTCATGATTCCTAAGAGCGGATTCTTTTACTTTAACTATCTTTAACTATCTTTTAATTATCTGTTTTTAATTATCTGGTCTGGCTTTTCTTTTAACTTAACTATCTTGTTCTTGTTCGAATATTGATAAAAAAATAAGTAATTAAAAGACATTAATGGTTTGTACTGTGTATTAAAGGTCAATTCCCGGCAGAAGGTTCCATCGGAACAATTACTTATTTCAAAGTACCTCGTCTCTTTGTTAAAGTAAAAAAAAAACAAAAAGGAAGTGTGGGAAAAATGACAAGAAGATATTGGAACATTAATTTAGAAGAGATGATGGAGGCCGGAGTTCATTTTGGTCATGGTACTAAGAAATGGAATCCTAGAATGGCCCCTTACATCTCTGCAAAGCGTAAAGGTATTCATATTACAAATCTCACTGGAACTGCTCGTTTTTTATCAGAAGCCTCTGATTTAGTTTTTGATGCGGCAAGTAGGGGAAGAACCTTCTTAATTGTTGGTACCAAAAATAAAGCAGCAGATTCAGTAGCATCGGCTGCAATAAGAGCCCGGTGTCATTATGTTAATAAAAAATGGCTTGGTGGTATGTTAACAAATTGGTCTACTACGGAAACGAGACTTCAAAAGATCAGGGATTTAAGAGCAGAACAAAAGATGGGTAAACTCAACCGTCTTCCCAAAAGAGATGCGGCAATATTGAAGAGAAAATTATTTACCTTGCAAACATATCTCGGCGGTATCAAATATATGACGAGGTTGCCTGATATTGTGATCATCGTTGATCAGCAAGAAGAATATACGGCTCTTCGAGAGTGTGTAATTTTGGGTATTCCGACGATTTGTTTAATCGATACAAATTGTGACCCGGATCTCGCAGATATTTCGATTCCATCCAACGATGATGCTATAGCTTCAATCCGATTGGTTCTTAACAAATTAGTATCCGCAATTTGTGAGGGCCGCTCTAGCTATATAAGAAATCCTTGATTATGATTAAGGGGGGATTTTTTGGATTCGCTTACTATTCTTGAATTAAATAAAAAAAAGCAAAAAGGTGAGTGCGGGCATATTGATAATATGTTATTATATTACGTGATTTCTTGGTATCCTATGTAAATTCTTGATATCTTAAATATACAATTAATGAATACGATTTTTGATTCATATTGGTGAGTTGAAAAAGAGATAGAGATGGTTGAATCAAAATAATTTCTTTTTTGAAGTTCAATTTCTGCTAGAGGACAATATGAATGTCATACCATGTTCCATTAAAACACTCAAAGGGTTATACGATATATCGGGTGTAGAGGTAGGCCAACATTTATATTGGCAAATAGGAGGTTTACAAATCCATGCCCAAGTACTTATCACTTCTTGGGTAGTAATTGCTATCTTATTAGGTTCAGTCATTATAGCTGTTCGGAATCCACAAACCATTCCGACCAACGGTCAGAATTTCTTTGAATATATCCTTGAATTTATTCGAGACTTAAGCAAAACCCAGATTGGAGAAGAATATGGCCCTTGGGTTCCCTTTATTGGAACTATGTTCCTCTTTATTTTTGTTTCTAACTGGTCAGGTGCTCTTTTACCTTGGAAAATTATACAGTTACCTCATGGAGAATTAGCTGCACCTACGAATGATATAAATACTACTGTTGCTTTAGCTTTACTCACATCCGTCGCATATTTTTATGCGGGTCTTAGCAAAAAAGGATTGGGTTATTTTGGGAAATACATTCAACCAACCCCCATCCTTTTACCAATTAACATCCTAGAAGATTTCACAAAACCTTTATCTCTTAGTTTTCGACTTTTCGGAAATATATTAGCCGATGAATTAGTAGTTGTTGTTCTTGTTTCTTTAGTCCCTTCAGTAGTTCCTATACCTGTCATGTTTCTTGGATTATTTACAAGTGGTATTCAAGCTCTTATTTTTGCAACCTTAGCCGCGGCTTATATAGGTGAATCCATGGAAGGTCATCATTAACTAGCTTTTCAAATAGTCTTTTTTTTTTTTTAATTCTATTATTAAGCAAGCTTATCCCACATGATTCATGATAATCCAATTGGATGGGTAAGATAATAGTGTATGATTCCATCATCTAGAATTGTAGGAGAAAAGATAGACAATATTCCAACAGAATTCTAAAAAAAAAAAGAAGGTCTGGGAAGGTTATAGTTAGAGTATAATATATGTAATAATGTCTATAGGCTCTAAACCCCCGTCTATTTTTCTAGGAATTATTCTATTCCAGAATCAATTAAAAAAAAATTAGGATGGTTTACATTATGGAAGAAAAGAATGGATATGTAATATTAGAATCACATTAAATATTCTTTAGTTATATGAGACTTTAGTTATATGAGATAAGTCTATCCATAATATCGCTATATTACATAACTATATAATATTTATTATAATATTTATTTTTTTTTTTATAGTATTGTTTATTATATTTATTTATTTATTTTTATTTATTTTATTATAGTATTGTAAGGCTAGAATTTATATTTTTCCTAATTACAACCAATCCTATAATCATAATCTGGATCCTCATTATTCATATTTGTTATGTTATATATGAACAATATACAATATAAAATAAATATATATATATTTATTATCCGGTTTAATTCAAATTGAAATTAGATTCAATTCATTGTATATTTCTTATTTATATATTTATTTATATATATATATTCTTAATTCCTTAATTCTTATATTTTTATATTAAAATATTCAAAATTTTTGTTATTATTTTATTTATTATTATTTGATAATATGTATAATATACAATACAAATTACAAATAATATAATTTATTATAATTATAAATAAATATTAATAAATTAAATAAATAATTAATAAATAAATTTTTAATTTAAGTTAAGATATTAATAATTAATATCTATTGGTACTTTTTTATTACATAATATGTATTACATATTAACTTTTTTATTACTATTACATATTAATATATATATTTTATTATATTAATTTATATTTATATTGGATTAATTTGGTATTAAATTAATTTGATAATTTGATTGATATTGATTGCAGCTCACACTGCATTTAGATAGATTTCAATATCAGTCCTTCTCTTCTAGCAATTTTTTTTTGAATGAAAAAATAAATAAACTTAACAATAGTGTAGTGTAGTAAAGAACGAAGAATTAAATGAAAGAATGGTTCGAAACAAAGAAATACAATAGTTACAACTGTATGCATATGGATTTACAAAAACTCTATGATAGTTAAAAACTAAAAACGAGATAGTTCTGACGATTCCGTTTTTTAATTTAGTAATTAATATTATTATTTCAACTTGTGGATCTTAATTAAAAAAGTCATAATTGATTGGTTGATTGTATCATTAACCATTTCTTCTTTTTTGTTTTGTGTGAGGAACTTACCATGAATCCACTGATTTCTGCCGCTTCCGTTATTGCTGCTGGATTGGCCGTGGGGCTTGCTTCTATTGGACCTGGAGTTGGTCAAGGTACTGCTGCAGGCCAAGCTGTAGAAGGTATTGCGAGACAACCGGAAGCAGAGGGTAAAATACGAGGTACTTTATTGCTTAGTCTAGCTTTTATGGAAGCTTTAACAATTTACGGACTGGTTGTGGCATTAGCACTTTTATTTGCGAATCCTTTTGTTTAATCCTCAAAATATAAAAAAAATACCTTAGAGACTTTTTTCTTATTAACTCTTAACTTGGAATTTTCCTTTGCTTCTTAGAATTATATTAACACGTTACTAAAAAATTACTTATTTATTGAGACAATACCTAGGAAGGGTTGATTTGAAGATGAGTAATTACCGCATTCACTTGCTTTCTTCCTTTCTGTCTTTAGCTTAGTACAATAGAAAACTTTTTTATTTTCATTGTTTGGAAGTGTTTCAACAAATGAAATATTTTTCAATTGATATCGGATCTAAAACCTAAGTCTAAAGTCTAAGTAAAGTATCTTATTAGAAAATTTTTTAAAATGTAAAAAAATTTAAACAAAACAAATGAAATTACTAGATTTCTTTTATTCTCATTAAATAAATAAAGTGGAAATAAAAAAAAAAAGAAATCGATCAAAAAAAAAGGGGCGATCGGAGTGATACAAAAAGAACTCTGTTCTTTGTTAGTCCTATCCAAAAGAAAAGAGAGGAGAATATATGAAAAATGTAATTGATTCTTTCGTTTACTTGGGCCACTGGCCATACGCCGGAAGTTTCGGGTTTAATACCGATATTTTAGCAACAAATCCAATAAATCTAAGTGTAGTGCTTGGTGTATTGATTTATTTTGGAAAGGGAGTGTGTGCGAGTTGTTTATTTCAAGAATAGGATGGATCCATCCATCTGCACTTATGGTATTTATAAGGGATAGGGGAAATAGTAAAAAAGTGCACGATCTCGACGAATTTCTTCTGAATAAATTAAGAAATTATATGCAAGAACCATAGCATTTCGTGATTTATTGGTAAATCCACTTTGATTCTCTATCAACCAATAATGCGAGACCTTTAACATGGTTAAAGCTAAATTGTTTAAAGTCCGGACAAAACATGGTATTCTTTCTACCACTACGTTAGTAACCAAATAGTTCAAAAAAATTGGTAATTTATTTGATTTTGATATATAACACTCATATCAATAAATAAATTGAAACTATTTACGAGATAAAAAAAGGAAACAAAGTTCCTCTTTTTATCTAATGCTGAATCGACGACCTATGTATAAAAAAGAGGAATTTTTGGACTTGAAGAAACAAAAATATAATATAATTATTATTTTAATTTTTATAATCATATTTCCTTTTTTCATTCAAAAAAATGAAAAAAAAAAGTACAAATAAAAAAACAACTTTGCTGACAATTTTAGATTTTGATCTGGTCTAGTCGGAAGAGTCTTCCTAATATTCTGGTTTTTTATTTTATAAGTTTTGATATGTTTAACTACAAACAGAAAAGAGAAGGTAGGCTCATTACATTAAAAAAGCTATGGGAATACTCATACCATAAATAAATAATTGAGCGTGAGAGCCAAATGAATCGAAAGATTCATGTTTGGTTCGGGAAGAGATCATGGAAGTTGTGAAATTAATGGTAAGATAATCTACTTTCATTAAATGATTTATTAGATAATCGAAAACAGAGGATTTTAAGTACTATTCGAAATTCGGAAGAATTACGTAAAGGGGCCGTTGAGCAGCTCGAAAGAGCCCGGACTTG